AATAAAGTCAGCTAATAAAGCTAATGAGTTCATACCTCATAAATGAATTTATCTCTCAAAGCATATTTTTTTATTGTATGGTTTATATTATTAAGAATTATTATCACTATGAGATGTAATAATTGATTTTTAATTTGATTAGGTTTAGAAATTAATATAATAAGATTTATCGCAATAATATTTAGTCGAAATTCTTTGAGTGTAGAGATGTGTATAAAATATTTTTTTATTCAAACATTAGGTTCTGGAATTTTAATAATAATATTTTATTCAGAAATTAAATGATTTGATTGTACAGCTTTAATGATTTTAAGATATAAATTAGGGGCCGGGCCTTTTTATTATTGATTTCCATCGATGTGTGAAATATTATCATGAATAAGTTGCTTTGTTTTAATAACTTTTCAGAAAATTTTACCATTAATATTTATATCAGTAATAGTAAATAAGTTTATATGAATAATTATTATAATTAGGATTTTAGTGGGGGCTATTGGTTCTATAAATCAAAATAAAATGAAGCGAATATTAGCATATTCATCAATTCATCATATTGGGTGAATTCTTTTAAGAAACTTTTTAGATGATATAATATGAGCAATTTATTTATTAATGTATATGTATATAATGATTGGAATTATGTATAGGTTGAGAAAAGATAATGTTTTAGAAATTTTTTTATTAAAAGAGATAAGGTCAAAATGGGTTTTTGTATTAGGAATGATGAGTATGGGGGGAATACCACCACTATTGGGGTTTTATTTAAAATGGTGAATTTTTTTTTATTTATTAAAGATGGATTTTTCAGTTTTGTTAATAATACTATTAATGTCTGTATTAATATTTTATATATATTTTCGTGTAGTATATATATTGGTGATAGAAAGGAAGGTTAATATTTCTTGAAATATTAATAAAAATAATTATAAGTATATAGGATTTGAAATAATATATATTATAGGAATAAATACAGGATTAATTATAATATTAGTAGTATAAAAAATATTAAGATATAAATTCTGCTAGTTTTCAAGGCTAGAAGAGCTAAAATTCAAATATGGATTTACAGTCCATCATCTAATGATTTCTAAAATATAATATTAAATTTGCAATTTAAGGTTTTTATTAAACTAAGTTACTGCGATGAATTTATTCAACTAATCATAAGGATATTGGAACTTTATATTTTATTTTTGGAGCTTGAGCCTCAATAGTGGGGACGGCAATGAGAGTTTTGATTCGAATTGAACTGGGACAACCCGGGAGTTTTTTAGGAGATGATCAATTATATAATGTGATTGTAACTGCTCATGCTTTTGTAATAATTTTTTTCATAGTAATACCTATTTTAATTGGGGGTTTTGGAAACTGGTTAGTTCCTTTAATATTAGGTGCCCCAGATATGGCTTTTCCTCGCATAAATAATTTAAGTTTTTGATTATTACCTCCTTCATTATTTCTATTAATTATTTCATCTATAGTAGAAATAGGAGTTGGGGCGGGTTGAACTGTTTATCCCCCCCTAGCAAGATTAGAGGGGCATGCTGGAAGGTCAGTAGATTTTGCTATTTTTTCTTTACATTTAGCTGGTGCTTCATCTATTATGGGGGCTATTAATTTTATTTCAACTATTATTAATATACGATTTTATGGAATAACCATAGAGAAAGTCCCTTTATTTGTATGATCTGTATTAATTACAGCTGTTTTATTATTATTATCTCTTCCTGTGTTAGCGGGGGCTATTACAATATTGTTAACTGATCGAAATTTTAATACTTCTTTTTTTGATCCTTCGGGTGGGGGGGATCCAATTTTATTTCAACATTTATTTTGATTTTTTGGGCACCCTGAAGTTTATATTTTAATTTTACCGGGATTTGGAATTGTGTCACATATTATTAGATATTCTGTAGGAAAGCGAGAGCCTTTTGGAAATTTAGGAATAATTTATGCTATAGTAGGAATTGGGGGGATAGGATTTGTTGTTTGGGCTCATCACGTGTTTTCAGTGGGAATAGATGTAGATACGCGGGCGTATTTTACTGCGGCAACAATAATTATTGCTGTTCCAACTGGAATTAAGGTTTTTAGATGAATGGCTACGTTACATGGTTCTTATTTTAAGTTCGAAACTCCTTTAATATGGTGTATTGGATTTATTTTTTTATTTACAATAGGTGGAATTACTGGGGTGGTTTTATCTAATTCCTCTTTAGATATCGTATTACATGATACTTACTATGTAGTAGCCCATTTTCATTATGTTTTAAGAATAGGGGCTGTGTTTGCAATTTTAGCCGGAATTACTTACTGATTCCCTTTATTTTTTGGGATAGTAATGAATGAAAAAAAAACTAAATTACAATTTTATATTATGTTTGTTGGGGTTAATATAACTTTTTTCCCCCAACATTTTTTAGGGTTAAATGGGATACCTCGTCGATATTCAGATTATCCTGATGCCTTTATTTTTTGAAATATAATTTCTTCTATGGGATCTTTTCTTTCGTTATTAAGAGTATTATTATTTATTATATTAATTTGAGAGGGATTTGTAATTAAAATATCTAATCAAAGAATTTATTTTGTTAGGTCTTCTTTAGAATGAGTTAATAATGTTCCTCCAATAGATCACACTTTTTGTCAGCTGAATATGTTAACTAAGTAATTTTTGCCAACATGAGGTTCCTTATATTTTCAAAATAGGTCTTCTGCTATAATAGAACAATTAATTTTTTTTCATGATCATACTATAATAATTATAATTATAATTATAATTTTAGTGGGATATATATTATTGAGGTCTTGTATTAATAAATTTTATAATTTAGGATTGTTTGAAGGACAGGAAATAGAAAGAATTTGAACTATTTTACCTGCGGTATTTTTATTACTAATTGCTTTTCCATCAATTCGTTTATTGTATTTAATAGAAGAAAATGAATTTTCTGAAATAACAATTAAGGTTTTAGGGCATCAATGATATTGATCTTATGAATATAGAGATTTTAGATTTTCTAGATTTGATATATATATAACATCTAGAAATGAAAATTTGTTTCGTTTATTAAATGTAGATAATAGATTAATAGTTCCTTATAATACAGATGTACGAATGATTGTCTCTAGAATAGATGTAATTCATTCTTGAACAATTCCGGCATTAGGGGTAAAGGTTGATGCAGTCCCCGGACGATTAAATCAGTTGTCTTATATTTTTAACCGTGTTGGAATATTTGTTGGGCAGTGTTCTGAAATTTGTGGGGCGAATCATAGTTTTATACCTATTGTTATTTCTGTTGTTCCTCGATTAATATTTTTACAAAATTGAAATTAAATAATAGTAATAGTGGCCGATTTAAGGTATTAGTCTCTTAAATTAATTATGAATAAATTAGTTCATTTAAAATTTTAGTTTGTCAAACTAAAGATAAAAGAAATTCCTCAATTAATACCGTTAAAATGAATTTTTTCTAGAATAATAATAGTAATAATTTTATTAATAGTATGTATTTTATTTAGAGAAGAAATAAATTTGTTTAGGGCTGTAAAGATAAATTCTATAAAAAATTTATTAATTAAAAATCTATGATTTTGATAAATTTATTTTCTGTATTTGATCCTACATCATATTTTAATATTTCTTTAAATTGGGTTATTATTTTATTAATATTTATTATATTCCCAATAAAATATTATCTATTACGAAGGGGTGTACAAAATAATATTTTAAACTTTTCTTTTCAAGTAAATAAAATATTTAATGAGGTTGCCGGCTCAAGAAAGTTGGCTTTAGTATTTGTGTGTGTTGTGACATTTATGTATTTAATTATTAGAAATTTATTAGGTTTATTTCCTTTTATTTTTACTAGTACTGCTCACCCTATAATTACAATAGGGGTTGGGTTGGTATTCTGAATGACATTTTTCTTAATAGGGTGGGTGAAAAATTTTAAAATTAGAGCTGCTCATTTAGTTCCAGAAGGGAGACCAATTTATTTATCTCCTTTAATAGTGGTAATTGAGAGAATTAGACATTTAATACGCCCATTTACCTTGTCTATTCGATTAGCAGCTAATATAATAGCTGGTCATTTAATTATTAGACTTTTATCAAGAATTAGATTAATAAGATTTTTAGGATTTTCTTGTTCAATTATTTTACAAAGTTTATTATTGATTTTAGAATTTGGTGTATCAGTAATTCAAGGTTTTGTTTTTAGAATTCTAATATTATTATACGCGTTGGAATATTATTAATTTTTGGAAAAGACTTATCATTCTTATCATATTGTAACTGTATCTCCTTGACCTTTATTAATAGGATTTAGCTTATTGTCAGGGGTAATTGGAATAGTAAAAATGTTTATATTTACTCACATTAAATTTATTATTAATGTCATTTATTATCTCAGTTTTTGTGTCTATTGGTTGATGACGGGATGTAGTTCGTGAAAGAACATTTCAAGGGTATCATTCAAGAAATGTATTAATAGGGTTAATAATTGGAATAATTTTATTTATTGTAAGAGAAATTTTCTTTTTTTATCATTCTTTTGGGCCTTTTTTCATTCTAGTTTGAATCCAACCTTAGAATTAGGTGTTGTTTGACCCCCTGAAGGAATTAAAGCCTTTAGACCTTTTCAAGTTCCGTTATTAAATACAGTAATTCTTTTGGCCTCTGGGGTTTCTGTAACTTGGGCTCATCAATCAATTTTAAATGAAAATTGAAAAATAGGGAAATATTCTTTAATAATAACATGGGTTCTGGGACTTTATTTTCTTTCTCTTCAAGGGATTGAATATTATATGGCAGAATTTAGGATTTCTGATTCAGTGTTTGGATCTGTTTTTTTTATGGCCACAGGATTTCATGGATTTCATGTAATTGTGGGAAGATTATTTTTGTTTATTATATGATTACGTTTAAATAAAATACATTTTAGAAGAAGGCACCACTTTGGATTTGAGTGTGCCGCTTGATATTGACATTTTGTAGATGTAGTATGGTTATTTTTATTTTCGGTGGTTTATTGATGGGGAACTTAGTAAATTTAGTATATAAGTATATCTGATTTCCAATCAAATGGTAAGAAATTATTTATTTATTTATAATGTTAATTATTTTAATATTAGTAATTATTGTAATATTTTTATTTATTATAATTTCTTACAAAAAATTAGAAGACTATGAAACTTTTTCTTCTTATGAGTGTGGATTTAGAATAATATCAATAACCCGTATATTTTTTTCTTTTCGATTTTTTTTAATTTCGATTTTATTTTTAATTTTTGATATTGAGATTGCCCTAATACTTCCTCTTCCGTATTTAATTATAAGAGGAGAAGTTATAGTAATTTTTTATTTTTTTATAGTTTTAGTATTGGGATTAATATATGAGTATTTCTATGGGTCTTTGAATTGATTAAATTTTATTTCTAAGGCTTAAACTTAGTGCACTAATCTGCCAATAGATTATAAAGCTAATGCAATTCATTGTTACTGAATATTTTTTTTTTTTTTTTAGTTTTAGATTGATTTGCAATCAATTAATATGTTATACATACTTTGTATAGTAAATTGAAGCTTCTAACTTCTAAATTAGCGGGTGCTACTATAATAAAGAGCTTTTAGGCAACTTAATTTCGACTTAAGTCACGGATTTAATAGTGAAGTTCACGTCATTATTTCATAATGAAAATATTTTTTAGACTTCTTTATCTTCAGTAAAGCGCTCTGTAGTAAGCTATAAATATAAAGTAAAAATATTAAGATGGGAGATATTGTTAAAATTATAATAATAAATATAAGTTGATTTATTATTTTATCTGGAATGTTAGAGATATTAGTAGAGAAATTATAACAGTATTTAGGCCCATAAGTTTCTTGTCAGTTTTTATCATTTATTATTATAATATTTATAATTTTAGAAAAATATTTAAAAGGCAGAGCTGTTAAAATATGATTAAATCATAATGAAATTGCTGCTTGCCCAAGTAAAATATATTTATTGGAATAATAAAATAGAGAGGTTCCGGTAAATAGTCCTATAAATAATACTAGAATAATTGAAAGTTTTATAAAATTTGGTAGAATTAAGTTTTGTTCTGGAATACTAACTCATATTATTATATTACCGAAAAGGATTGAAAGGGGGGCCATAATCATAATAGAATATTCTATAAATGAGTGATTAAAATAAATAAAATCTGGTTTAAATTTATTATAAAATTTTATTGTAAAAAGTATTATACGAATAGTGTAGGCTGATGTAAGTCCAATTGAAAAAATTATTAGTGTTCTAATAAATGAAAATGTATTTGAAATTAGAATAGTTTCAATAATTGGGTCCTTTGAAAAGAATCCTGATATAAATGGAATCCCCATTAATGATAAAGAAGAAATTCCAAATATTGATGAAATTAATGGGGAATTTACATTTAGTGTCCCTATTTTTCGTATATCTTGGTAATTAAATGTGTGAATAATAAAACCGGCACATAAAAATATTATGGATTTAAATATAGCATGAATAATTAAGTGAAAAAAGGCCATTGAAATAGCCCCCAATGAAATAGCAAATATTATTATTGCAATTTGTCTTAAAGTGGATAGTGCAATAATTTTTTTTATGTCTATTTCTCAATTGGCAGCTATTCTTGCATAGATTGCAGTTATTCTAGAAATTATTAAGAGTAAGAACATTAAATTAGGATGGGGATTATTTATAATTCGAATTAAAATATATACTCCTGCTGTAACCAAAGTAGAAGAATGGACAAGAGCAGAAATAGGGGTCGGTGCTGCTATAGCGGCAGGTAATCATGCTGAAAAGGGAAATTGGGCTCTTTTTGAACAAGCAGCAAATATAAGAAAAAATAAAACGATTATTGGAAATTTTTCATTTATAATAAAGTTTCAGTTGCAAACTGAAGTTAATAAAGCAATTGAAATTAAAATTAAAATATCTCCAATTCGGTTGGAAAAAATGGTAATGGAGCCGGATCTTGCTGAGTTAAAATTTTGGTAATAGACTACCAGGATGAATGACGTTAATCCTAGTCCGTCTCACCCTAATAGAATGAAAATAATATTGTCTGACAAAATTAAAAATGATATTGATAAAACAAATATTAATAACAATATGAAGAATTGTTTATGTTCTAAATTTGGAATATACTCTATTCTAAATAATAAAATTATTCTTAAAATGAATATTACTGTAAATAAAAATAATATAGAAGTTCAGTCTAGTAAAATTCTAATTGGAATATTTATATTAAAAATTGAAATTAATGGGATTTCTAGAGAAATAAAGGTTGAATTAAATAATAAAAAGATAGAAAAAAATAATAAGGGAAATGAAAATAAAAATATAATTATCCTTTGAAAAATTATAAGATTTATGGAACCACAATCCATTGTTTTTTTTAAACTAAATTTTTAGAATAATATTATATCTAGTTTTAAAGATAATAAAATGATGGGAATTAAATGAATTATTAGTGTTAAATATATTTTATTAAAGGAGGAGTAACAAATTTTTGAGTTTGGTTGATTGTGAATAGAATTTAAAAATAGATAAATTGAGAAGGCCGAAGTAAAAAAAGAAATAACAATAAATGGAATAAAAGTTAATATATTAAAATTAATAATTCTTATAAGAATGAAAATTTCTCTAATAAGATTAATTGAGGGTGGGGCTGAGATATTAGAGGCAATAAAAATAAATCATCAAAAAGTAATATTGGGAAATGAATTTCATATTCCCTTGAAAGAAATAATATTACGGGTGTGATGTTTAGAATAAATTATGGAAACTATTAAAAAAAGGGCTGATGAAGATAATCCATGGGCAATTATTATTAAAACAGCTCCATAGAGTCCGATAAAATTTATTCTTATAATACTTCTTAATACCAGCCCTATGTGGGCTACTGATGAGTAAGCAATAAGAGATTTTAGGTCTTTTTGCCGAATACAGTTTAGTCTAGTAATTGCTGCCCCAATTATTCTAATTCTTATAATTCACATATTTAGGGGGATTAATTTTGAAATTAATAAAGGTAGAAATCGGATTAATCCGTACCCCCCTAATTTTAAAAGTACTGCTGCAAGGATTATAGATCCCTCTACTGGAGCTTCTACATGAGCTTTGGGGAGTCAAAGGTGGAAAAAAAATATAGGTATTTTTACTAAAAATGCTAATATGAAGATTAAAGAAGATTTAGTTATATCACATTTTGAAAATAATAGTACGAAGTTAGGAGAATTTTTAAAATATAAGATTCCTAATAATAATGGTAATGAGGCTAGAATAGTATAAATTATTAAATAAATTCCTGCCTGGAGTCGTTCTGGTTGGTAACCAATTTTTGTAATTAAAAATAATGTGGGAATTAAAACTATTTCAAATAGTAAATAAAATAAAAATATATTTAATGAGGAAAAAGTTAAAATTAAAATAATTAGAATGGAGGAGATTAAAATATAGGAATTTTTTAAAGATGAAGAAGATAAAATAATTAATAAAACACTAATAATTGATAAAATAATTATAATAAAGGAGATAAGATCTATATATATAAATTTATTGAAAATAATTATTTGATATGAAAAAAACTTTAAAAATAAAAATATTAAAGACATTGATATAATAATTAAAAAATTAGAATATCTAAATATTATAAAAATTGAAATTATAGGGAAAATTAATTTTATCAAATATTAAATGTTTATTCAAATTGGTAAAGATTCTGATGATTTAAAAAATCGACATAATGAAACTATTAAGGTTAAGCCTAACGAGGATCCTGCCACTATAATAGTTAATATAATTATTAAAGAGAGTGATGAAATAAAATTAATTTTTAAGGAAATTAATGTAAAAATTGATAGAATTATAAATTCAAAATTTAATAAAATAATAAGAATATTTTTTCGTCATCATCATAAACTAATAATACTAATGATAATTAAAATTTTAATAAAATGAATTATAAAGAATTTTCTACATCCAAAGTAGATGTTTTATTTAAACTAAAAAATTTTTGAAAATAATTGTATTAGTGGGCATAATATTTATTTTAAGAAGTCAACCTATATTTTTAATTTTAAGACTGATTTTTTTAGTAATATTATATTCTTTGTATATATTATGAAATTTAAGAATATTTTGATTCAGATATATATTAGTATTAGTAATAATAAGGGGAGTATTAGTAATTTTTTCATATATAATAAGAATTCTTCCTAACGAAAGATTTGAAGTTTCTAGATTAATAATTTTAATGCTTGGAATAGTAATTTTTTTAAGTGGGGGTGAGTTCTTAGAATTTATTCAAAATACAAGATTAAGAAGAATTATAATTTGAAGGGGAATAATAATAATAATTAGAATATTTTTAGTAATTTATTTATTATTTATTATAATTTTAGTAGTATGATTAAGAATAATAGAATGAGGAGCAATTCGGATTGCCTAAAAATTATAGAGCCTGATTAAAGGGTTAACTTGATAGGTTAAATAATGAAAAATTTTAAAATCTTTACGAAAGCAAGATAAAATTTTAAGAATTATTAATGGTTCTCTAGTGGATTTACCTTCTCCCTCAAGATTAACTTATTTTTGAAATTTTGGTTCTCTATTAGGAATTTTTTTAATATTTCAGATTTTAACTGGGTTATTTTTAGCTATACAATTTTCTGGAAGAGTAATTTTATCATTTGATAGATTAATTCATATAATACGAGATGTAAATTATGGTTGGATAATACGAATTTTTCATGCTAATGGGGCAAGGTTTTTTTTCTTATTTATATATATACATATAGGTCGTGGATTATATTATGGGTCTTATCGTTTTACTAAAACATGACTAAGAGGTGTTACAATTTTATTATTATCTATAGCAACAGCATTTTTAGGATATGTTCTGCCTTGGGGGCAGATGTCTTTTTGAGCTGCTACTGTAATTGCTAATTTGTTATCGGCTATTCCTTATGTTGGCGTAATATTAGTAGAGTGAGTGTGAGGGGGGTTTTCTGTAGGAAATTCTACTTTAACTCGATTTTTTGCTTTTCACTTTATTTTACCTTTTATTATTTTATTTTTAGTAATTTTTCATCTATTGTTTTTGCATGAGACGGGCTCTAGAAATCCCTTAGGGGTTGATAGAATATATGATAAGATTTATTTTCATCCTTATTTTAGATTAAAGGATATTTATGGTTTAATAATAATATTAATATTATATTTATTTATTTGTTTTGAAATTCCTTATATTTTTATGGATGTTGAGAATTTTATTCCGTCAAATCCAATAGTTACCCCAGTCCACATTCAGCCTGAATGATACTTTCTATTTGCTTATACCATTTTACGTTCTATTTCTAGAAGAATTGGGGGGGTAGTAGCTTTAATGATGTCAGTTTTAATTTTATATTTTTTACCTATGTTTTTAAATCATAGAATTCGAAGAACAATATTTTATCCAATAATAAAGGTATTATTTTGATATTTTGTTGTAAATTGAATATTGTTAACTTGAATTGGGGCTTGTGAAGTGGATTATCCTTTTATACAGTTGGGAATTGTATTTAGATTTTTATACTTTTTTATATATATAAATCTTTGAATATTAAGGGAAATTCAAGATATAATAAATTAGACTTTATTTTGAAAAATGTTTTGAAAGCATTTTAAAAGAAATAATTCTTTAAAGTCAGGTTAATTAGTTTAAGTAAAATAAAAACTTTGTAAGTTTTAGAATCTAATAACATCAAATTGATGAAATTATTGCAATGGGGGAGATAAATAGAATTAAAGGTAAGAAAATTTTTCAATTTAAGACTATTAAAAGATCATAACGGAAACGGGGGTATGACCCTCGAATTCATAATATTAAAATAGTTAATAAAATAAAAATTATAAAGAAGGTTTTAATAGAAGAAAAAAATAATATTGTTGATAATAATGATAAAATAATTATGTTAGAATATTCAGCTAAGAAGATTAATGCAAATCAACCCCCCATATATTCTACATTAAATCCTGATACTAATTCTGATTCTCCTTCAGCGAAATCAAATGGACTTCGATTAGTTTCAGCTAGACAAGAGGTTAATCATATTATGAATAATAATATGTTACCTCAAAAGAAATGAAGTATTTTTTGTGACTCTTCTATTTGAGTAAATGAATATGATTGTGATATTAAAACAATAAATAGGATGATCATGAAAAATGATACTTCATATGAAATTATTTGAGCTACTCTTCGAATTGATCCTAAATATGAGTATTTAGAATTACTTGATCATCCAATTAGTAAAATAAAATATACTCCTATTCTTGATAAAATAAAGAATATTAAAATATTATGTTTAATATCGATAAGGGAGTTAAAATTAAATAAAATAATAGGAATTATACAAATTGAAATGAACAGTGATAAGGATGGGGTTATATAAGATAATATAAAATTTATTGATTCTAGTGAGATTAAATTTTTATTAAATAATTTAATAGTATCACTAAAGGGTTGTAAAATTCCTATAAATCCAACTTTATTAGGTCCTTTTCGAATTTGAATATATCTTAAAATCTTTCGTTCTAAAAGAGTATAAAAAGCTACTCTAATTAAAATTCTAATTACAATTAGAATAAAATTAATAAAGAAAATAGCAATAATAGTTTATTTAGATTCTAATTCTAATGCATTTTTTCTGCCAATTAATTAATTAATTTATTTTCTTAGGTCCTTTCGTACTAGAAGAAATATTTTTAGAAGATAGAAACCGACCTGGTTTACACCGGTCTGAACTCAAATCACGTAATTTTTTAAAAGTCGAACAGACTTCCTTGATTCACTATTGCGTGAATTAGGTTATTAAATCAACATCGAGGTCGCAATCTTTATTTTAAATAAGATCTTAAAAATTTTATTACGCTGTTATCCCTACGGTAACTTGATTATGAAATTAATTATATTAGGTCTAATTTGTATTTTATTAAAATTAAAATAATAATTAATTAACTACCCCAGTTTAACTAAAGTTAAAGTTCGATAGGGTCTTATCGTCTTTCTAATATATAAATGTCTTTTTACATTTAAGATAATTTAAATAATTAAGTTTAAAAAATTAATTTAAAAGTTAAATCTTTTATTCTAGTCTTTAATTAAAAGACAAATGATTATGCTACCTTAGCACGGTTAAATTTCCGCGGCTATTTAAAAAATCATTGAGCAGGCGATACTTAAAATTACTTCGTTAAGAAATGTTTTTGGTAAACAGTCATTTAATTTTTTGCTTAGTTTATAAATTTATATTAAAAAATTCTACTAATACTTTCATTAATTGAAGTTTATTTAATTAAATCTTTTTGTTATTAAAATAATATAATATGATTAAGTTATAAAACTTTTTGGAAACTTTTATTCCTAAAAATATTTTATTAAATAAAATTTTTATTTAAAAAATTATATTTTTAAATATTGTTAAATTTTAAAAATTAAAAGAAACCGGATATCAAAAGATTCGAATAAAGTATAATTTCAATAAATTTATTTATTATATTTTTACAACAATAGGAAAATAAATTCATAGATGATCTTTTTTCAGGAATATTTTTTAAAAAAAATAAATAAAAAGATCCTGATACTAAAGGAAAATTAAATTTCTTTAAAATAAATGCGAAGTCCTTTACAGTTGAAAATAAAATTTTTATAAATATTAATAAAATAAATATTTTTACTATTAATAAATAAATTGAGTTTTATTAATCATCTCTCCAGTGTAAGTGAAGTGCTTAAAAGCTTTTATAATCTTGAGGCTTTTTCCAAAACATCAACTATGTTACGACTTACCTTACCTTTAGGAAAGGGTGACGGGCGATATGTACACATTATTTATCAAGTTCATTTTTGATTATTATTCAAAAATTACTAATAAATCCTTTTTCTATAAAAAATTTAATTAAAATTCCTTAAATAAAATTTATTGTAACCCATTTTATCTTTAATGTTGTCTACACCTTTACCTAACTTTTTAGAATATTCTATTTAGAAAAGAAGATTTATATTAATTCTTTTGATGGAGGTATATAAAATTTTAATTAAAGTAAAAATTATCGTGTCAAGTCGATTAAAAAACAGGTTCCTCTAAAATGATAAAATGCCGCCAAAATATATAGGTTTTTCAATAGGGTGATACTACCTTAAAAATATAAAATATAATAGGGTATCTAATCCTTTTTTAATTTTTTAAATTTTTTCTATTAATACATATTTATTAATAATTTAATAAAATTTCACTTAATAATAAATTATATAATATTTTATAAAAGTAAGAATATTATAATATAATAAATTTATAGTTTAACCGCAACTGCTGGCACTATAATTAGTTAATTAAGAATTAAAAACTTTAATAATTTAATATTTAGAAATATATTTTAAATTTCATAAAATAAATTTGAATTTTAATTTTAAATAAATATATTAAAAAACTATATTAGATATAATTTGTTAGATAAATCTATCTCTTTAAAAATCAAATTTTTATGTGCGTGACACCTTAACAAACGGGTTAAAATTTTAATCAAAAATCGAAAAAAAAGCATAAAAATTCGTAGCAAAAAATTCACCTACTACTGAAGTTTTTTACATGCTATTACGGTGGGCATTGAATAGAAAAATAGGCCAAAATAGAGCGTTTTTTATATATTATGTAAAATTTTACATATATAATATATGTTATCCCAGACTAATTTTACATGCTACGAGAGGAGAACAATAAAATGACAACTTTTTGGCTATATATTTGTATACGAATTTTTACATGTATGATACCTCGATAAACGGGTTAAAATTTTAATCAAAAATCGAAAAAAAAGCATAAAAATTCGTAGCAAAAAATTCACCTACTACTGAAGTTTTTTACATGCTATTACGGTGGGCATTGAATAGAAAAATAGGCCAAAATAGAGCGTTTTTTTATATATTATGTAAAATTTTACATATATAATATATGTTATCCCAGACTAATTTTACATGCTACGAGAGGAGAACAATAAAATGACAACTTTGATTGTATATATATATATATAAAAATTTATTATTTAATTGAATTGATGTAATATTTGTTTATTTAAAATAAAGAGATATTATTAATATTTGTCTGAATGATGGGGGTGGGGGGGGGCCTGGCCTTTCCCCAGGCCGAGGCCTTTCCCCTTTGCCCCTCCCCTTATCTTATAAAAGAATGGGTTTTGTAATATTTAATAAAATTAATATTATATATATATATATATATTCAATATTAACTTTTCTCATTTTCTAGGAGGATTAAATTTTGAGGAGTATATAATGAGAAATACACTTAATATATAATATTA